AGAACTTCCCTCTTGTATCATCAAACCGTCACCCATTAATACAACGCCAACATTGTTTGATTCCAAATTCAGAGCAATGCCTATTGTACCCTCTTCAAATTCTACTAATTCCCCTGCCATTACTTCATCAAGACCATGAATACGAGCAATGCCATCGCCTACTTGAAGTACGGTGCCGGTATTCACAATCGTGACTTCTCGATTATATTGTTCAATACGTTCACGGATAATATTACTAATTTCGTCGGCTCGAATGGTTACCATTAGTGTCTCTTAATTCTTTTTCGGAAACAAAGGTAGAAAAAAAAAAATAATGCCTACAGTAAAAGGGCTAATCAGTTATTTCTTTCATGGCCCCGAGCATGCCAATATTAGCACTGATGGTGCGTAAATGTAACTCGCTGTTCGAACAACTATTCAGAGTTCCTAGAGCTCCTTGTAAGGCTTGTTGGAAAACTCGCTGTCGGACCTGATTAATTGCTCTTTGTTGTTCAAAATGAATGGTTTCATTTTTGTAATTTTCTAATCGTTCCAAATTCTCATAAGTGGCATTAATCAAATTCTGTTTTTCTCGTTCTATCTCAGAGTATCCATTCACTCGAAACTCATCTGCTTCCATTTCCGCTTTCCGTAAGCGAGCCCGGGCTTTTTCGAGCTGCTCAATAGCTCCTCCGCGTAGTTCTTCTGAATTTCGAATAGTACTCAGAATCCTCTGTTTTCGATTATCTAATAAATCACTTAATGAAAGTAGATTATTTTCCCATTCATTTCACAACTTCACTTCCATGATCTCTTCCCGAACCAAACATGAATCTTTCGATTCATTTGGCTCTCACGCTCAGTTACTTATGTTATGAGCATTCCCATATCTTTTAATGTAATGAGCCTACCCTCTCTTCTCTGTTCGTATTCCAAGATATGGAAACTGATACAAGACCAGAATATTCAGAGGACTCTTCCGACCAGACAAAAAAAATCTGTAATTGTCAGCAAAGTTGTTTTTTTTTCTTCAAATCCAAAAAATTCTTCTTATTTTATACATAGGTCGTCGATTCAGCATTGGATAAAAAAAGGGCGAGACACCCATTTTTCCAGTAAATGGTTCAAATCATTTTATCGATATGAGTGTTCTATATCGGATAAATTGCCAACTATTCATTTTGAAACCATCTCCGTACTAACGTAGTGGTAGAAAGAGTACCATGTTGTGCCTGGACTTCAGGCGGTTTAGCTTTAACCATGTTAATGGTCCCACATTATTGGTTGATAGAGAATCAAAGTTGATTTACCAATGAGTCACGAAATGCTATGGTTCTTACATATGATTTCTTAATTTATTCAGAAGTAATTCGTCGAGATCGTGCACCTTTCTTCCCTATTTAGAAATAAAAAAAAAAGAAAGTGCAGCCGGTTGGATCCAGCCTATTCTTGAAATACACAACTCGCACACACTCCCTTTCCAAAAAAGATCAATACGCCAAGCACTACACTTAGATTTATTAGATTTGTTGCTAAAATATCGGTATTCAACCCGAAACTCCCGGCGGATGGCCAGTAACCCAAGGAAACGAAAGAATCGGTTACATTTTTCATATGCTCTCCTCTTATAGATAGGACTAACAAAATCGAACAGAGTTCTTTTTGTATCACTTCGTCCCGTTTTTTTATTATTGATTTCTTTTTTTTTATTAATTGACTTATTTTAAATATGAATATATTCATTTCATTTGAAATCATTTTCAAATTTCAAAAATGGATTCTTTATTATTATTTTATTTCAATTGAAGTTCCCAATAAGATACTTATTAGGTCCCCGGTTTCATGTCAATTGCGAAATACCTGCAACGCTTCCTAAAAGTCAAAAGGGGTTTCCATTAAATTAAGGACGGGAAGTGAGAAAGCGAGTGGATCTACTAATTCCTCATCCTCAAATCAGACCTTCCCCGGAGTATTGTCTCAACGAAGAAGTGGAGTGAAGTTTTGATATAATTCGAAGAAGCAAGCGGTAAGTCGACGGCAATAAAATAAGAAAAGAAGTACGTATTTCCACGTTTATAGAATAGGATTAAACAAAAGGATTCGCAAATAAAAGCGCTAATGCCACGACCAGTCCGTAAATTGTTAAAGCTTCCATAAAAGCCAGACTAAGCAATAAAGTACCTCGTATTTTACCCTCTGCTTCTGGTTGTCTCGCGATACCTTCTACGGCTTGGCCCGCAGCAGTACCTTGACCAACTCCAGGTCCAATAGAAGCAAGCCCTACGGCCAATCCAGCAGCAATAACGGAAGCGGCAGAAATCAGTGGATTCATGGTAAGTTCCTCGCACCAAAATAAAGAAATGGTTAATGATACAATCAACCAATGAATTATTACTTATTATTCCATCACTAAGATCCACCCGGTCAAAGTAACTAAGAACTCCGAATTGAAGTGATGATATACTGAATCATCAGAACTACTTCGATATCTCGTTTTTAGTTCCTATCCATGGAGTCTTTG